GATCATTATTTATCGACGATCCCTATCTATAGATCAATCTAGTGGAATTTCTATTCTGTTTGATAAATCACATGAGATTTTAGTGAACTCCATCTATGTCCATATATGGATTTTCGACATAAAAATAAGACAAATAAGGAAACCTGAAAATTAACTACTAATAATTTTCAAGAATAATCCCCTTTATTTTTATTAAGGGGATTCATTTCACTCTTTTTAGTAACAGTGAGAAAAAAAATTGGATCAATATTATGCTTATGTTGGCCAATAAGAAAATTATTAACAAAAATTTTCTTAATAATTAAGAATATTAAGAATTCAGAAATCTTAGAATTCTTTGTTTGGTTTCAGGACCATGACCAAAACTTTTCTATTCAGTTTTAGGACCTGGAGTTTTTGGTTCAGAAATCTTAGAATTATTTCTTGGGCTTGAAGAACATTTCGTCCCCAAGAACCTTTTCTAGAAAAGAAAAAAAAGACTGAGCTGGTACATTTTTTCCTTTCTGCAATGGTGGTATATTTTGTCCTTTGACCAATCTTCTTATTTTTTCTTTTATTTCACCTTTTAGATATACCAAATACGAATAGTTTGGAATAGTCCTATGTGATGTTTTTCTTATAAGAGATCTCTCTTGATCAGAAATAGATTCAAAGAAATTCTCATCACATTTTTCTAGAATATAATACATAAACGCAATAACGCCATCATAAGGTAATGTGTCAGGTTCATAGGTAGAACGTCTTGCCTCATGAATCTCTTGGTAGAGATGCTGAAGTTCTGAATTATTCAAATCAGTAAATTCCTATAAAAGGCTTTTTATTTCCAATCGAACTAGGTTTTTTGCTTTATTCGCATCTAGTTCGAGTTCTTGGATAGTTCGCATTCTGCACCTCCGGTCTGAGTTTCTAAAAACTATCATGTTATCGGGATATAATCCCTTAAAATTGAAAATACATACCAGTAAGAATGAATAAGATTTTTCAAATTCTGTAGCATAGCTATGATGAAATCAAAAGTCTGCAACAGAGTTTCCAAAAAAAAAAGGGCTATAACTCAAATATTCGAAAAAAGAAAGAAAAAAATTCAAAGATTGGATACCCCTTTACAATACAAAAAAAAGGTATATTTGTATCTATTTATAAAGAAATTAAGGAAAAAAGTCTTTAAGAATTCTGCGAATTTCTTTATTCCTATATTGGTATAGGAAATAGACTATTTTCGAATTCTATCTAGATTGTGGATACATATGTATCCTTAACATACTGAAACGACTTCCATTATTCGTATCAAACCAATTGATTTGTCATATAAGTCTTAATTTCATATCTCCGAATAGAAAAAGAAGTAAAAATATCTTCATATATCAGACGTTCACTAATTAGTACTGCATCTTCAGAATTATAACCCTCCCATGGCATATAAGCTACTAATATGTTTTTTCCTAAAGCGAGTTCCCCATCAACTGTAGCGGCACCGTCCGCCAAAATTTGACCTTTTTTAACGCATTTACCTCCCTGAACCCGGGGTTTTTGATGGATCAAAGTTTTTTTGTTGGAATCTTGATACTTAACTAAAGGAATACTTTCAGTATTCCCATTCCTTGAAAAAAGGATCTTTTGACTATCAGTATAAAGGACCTTTCCCTGATGCTCAGCTATAAGTGAAAACCCCGAATCTACAGCCGTTTGGCCTTCTAGTTTCAACGAAAAAATGCATATCTTTGATTTACTTGAATAAGGAAAGGTGAAAATCCATGATTTCTTGTCTTCATTCCTTTTTCTTCTATTTGATACATAGATTGGAAGGCTTTTTTGATAGAGTAAGACAGAATGGATTCAAAAAAAAAAGATGTTTGACATATATATTCGAGAGAGTCATATATTGATTATATGCAAATATCATCTTGCATATATATTCTAGTATAATAGAAAAATATTGATGATATGAGAATACTATCTTCCATATATGAAATGAGACATGGAAGGGGGACACTACGACGAAGTTCCGGGAGTTACGAAGGAAGCTTGGGACTTATATTGTTTATGGGTTGAGAACAAAAGTTGAACTCTAAGAGGTAGAATCTGCCGTTGTTCCTCAGTAGCTCAGTGGTAGAGCGGTCGGCTGTTAACTGATTGGTCGTAGGTTCGAATCCTACTTGGGGAGATTGGATTAGTTCTTAATGAAAGAATAAAGAATTTCATTAAATAAAGGCTTTGCCTTAGCAAGAGGTAACTCTTTCCCCATCTTTGTTTCTATTGCAAAAAAGCTTCTTTTATCAAATTCTGTTCTAGAATAATGGATATTATTAATAAGGAAGAAGGCTTTTTAGCTATTAACTAGATAATTTCAAAAAAATCTTTTGAAATGTAATAAGTAGTATAAATGAAAATGTAATAAGTAGTATAAATGAAATAATCAAATGATATCTGAATCAAAACCTAAGTCTAGCGTAAGCTACACGAAATCATAGTCGAAAAAAAGAGACTGAAATAAGTAAGTTATGAGGGTTTAGAATAAAACTAGATAGTTAGAAAGAAATTGTATTCCTTCATTTTGATTCTATTTTTTATTACTTATACTTAACTTAAAAAAATACATATGTAATTAACTAGATAAAGAATTTCAAAAAAATCTTTTGAAATGTAATAACTTGTTAAGAATTCTTATTGATTTTTTTTTTCTTTTTCGATTCAAAAACCGAAAATAGGAAAGTTAAACCAATAAAAAGATATAAAGTAAACCAATCAAAAGATATAAAGGATTCCACCTCTTCTAGAGATTCTTTATTCTATTCCACCTCTTCTAGAGAATAGAACTTAAAGAAAAAGATATAAAGGAGGTTCATGACTGACAATAAAGATGTAAGAGTCAGAGCTTTTACAGAATGTACTAGTTGTCGTGTAATAATCAGAGTTCTTTTAAGAGTTACTAGGTTTGTTCGAAGAAGTGTCAATAAAAAATCAATGGGTATTTCTAGATATATTACTCAAACGAATCGTTTCAATACACCCAATTTATTAGAATTGAGAAAATTTTGTCGCTATTGTAACAAACATACGACTCATAGAGTTTCTAAAATAATGGAAAGAATATCTATGAATCAAACCTAATCTAATTTGCCTAATCTAATTTGAGTGTGTAGATTATATCATGTATCTATATATTTCCTATTAATTTGCTTTTTTTGCTAAAATTTGTTATTCTAAAATAAGAACTATTACTTTTTTGATTTGAAAAATTTGCTTTTTTTGCTAAAATAAAATAAGAAAATCACTATTTGACAAATTTTCTTAAAAAGAATTGATTTTCTCGTATATAATTAGAAATTTTTTGATAAAAATAAAAAAGGAGCAAAGTAAATGGTACTTTTCATTTTTCAAAAAAGATTACTGATGTTGTTGATCTATGGCTTCAACCAATATACCGCCAATGGTTGGCCATACAAATAAAAATTTTCACAATTTCTGAAGAATTTCAGAGTAAAGTTAAGTCGGGAGAACAACTCGTCGGATGAAGGATCATCATCTGATTCCTCAGATGATGAGGACTATGATTCTGATGAGTACTATGCTATGATTCCGATGACGATGATGATCGTATAAATAAATATAAATATAAGGACTCTATCTTGTATCAAGAGTCCGAGCTACATTCCAATATATTTTTAAGACGTCGTTGCAATAGGGTTCATTCCCGCATTGCGAATTTCATTAAATCGTATGAAAAAAATAATACTATTTCTGGATATTGTGTTCTGGCTTTACTACGAAGTATAAAAAAGGAAGTGAGATACTTCAAATGATCAATCGATGATCCTTATCCATCAGAGGAGTTTGACCCATTGTACTTCCTCAAACCTTGGGATTAAAAGTGGTTTGAGATGCAGTACTTCAAATAGTCAATCGATGATCCTTATCCATCAGAGGAGTTGGACCCATCGTATTCACTCCCATTTTCGGAATCCGAGTGGGAAGAAGAGGGGGATTCGCAAATTAATGAGCTCCCTCCGAGCTATCGTTGCGAATTGATTTCTTACTGGGTCCGGGGTTCTATTTTCTCAAATAAAATATCGAGAAATCCAAATATCTACCTTTCGGGACCAAAGGTGATAAAATTTCTCCGGAAAATTTGATTTGTCACATAATCAAATCCTTCATTTGATTTGGATAGAATAAAAAAGTAGTATATGAATCAATCCAAATTTTTGTGTGTACTAGATTCAAATAACTGGCATAATTCTGATTTTTTGATTTTTCCTGATCGGAAAAATCATCCATGAAAAAGAAAGAAAAAAGATAGAAAAATTTTGTTATTTATGATCAAAAATTCATTCACTCCTATTATTCCACAAGAAGAAAATAAGGGTTCTGTTGAATTTCAAGTATTCAGTTTCACCAATAAGATACAGAGACTTACTTCCCATTTAGAATTGCACAAAAAAGATTTTTTATCGGAAAGGGGTCTACGAAAAATTCTGGGAAAACGTCAACGGTTGCTGACTTATTTGTCAAAGAAAAATCGAGTACGTTATAATAAATTAATTGATCAGTTGAATATTCGAGAGCCACAAACTCGTTAATTTCATCGTTTGAATTTTTTTTTAGTAGTATTCGATTTTTCATTTTGATGAGCCTCACTTTGAGGAATTCATGGAATAATGAATTCAGGAAGAAAAGATATGACTGTACCGGTTACAAGAAAAGATCTCATGATAGTCAATATGGGTCCTCACCACCCATCAATGCATGGTGTTCTTCGACTGATCCTTACTCTCGATGGTGAAGATGTTATTGATTGTGAACCCATATTGGGCTATTTACACAGAGGAATGGAAAAAATAGCGGAAAACCGAACAATTATACAATATCTACCTTATGTAACACGGTGGGATTATTTAGCTACTATGTTCACAGAGGCAATAACGGTAAATGCACCAGAAAAATTGGAAAATGTTCAAGTACCTCAAAGAGCTAGCTATATCCGAGTTATTATGCTGGAATTGAGCCGTATAGCTTCTCATTTGTTATGGCTTGGACCTTTTATGGCAGATATCGGTGCACAGACTCCTTTCTTCTATATTTTCAGAGAGAGAGAATTGATATACAATCTATTCGAAGCCGCCACAGGTATGCGAATGATGCATAATTATTTCCGCATCGGGGGGGTAGCTGCTGATCTACCTTATGGATGGATAGAGAAATGTTTCGATTTCTGCGATTATTTCTTAACAGTTTTTGTTGAATATCAAAAACTGATTACACGGAATCCCATTTTTTTGGAACGAGTGGAAGGAGTGGGCATTATTGGTGGAGAAGAAGCAGTAAATTGGGGTTTATCCGGTCCAATGTTACGAGCTTCTGGAATCCAATGGGATCTTCGTAAAGTTGATAATTATGAGTGTTACAATGAATTCGATTGGGAAATCCAATGGCAAAAAGAAGGAGATTCATTAGCTCGTTATTTAGTACGAATCGGTGAAATGAGGGAATCCATAAAAATAATTCAACAGGCTCTAGAGGGAATTCCTGGAGGACCCTATGAGAGTTTAGAAGTCCGACGCTTTGATAGAGCAAAGAATTCCGAATGGAATGATTTTGCATATAGATTTATAAGTAAAAAACCTTCACCCAATTTTGAATTGTCGAAACAAGAACTTTATGTGAGAGTGGAAGCCCCAAAAGGGGAATTAGGGATTTATTTGATAGGAGATAATAGTGTTTTCCCCTGGAGATGGAAAATTCGTCCACCCGGTTTTATCAATTTGCAAATTCTTCCTCAGCTAGTTAAAAGAATGAAATTGGCTGATATCATGACGATATTAGGTAGTATAGATATCATTATGGGAGAAGTTGATCGTTGAAATGATAATTGATACGACAGAAGTACAAACTATCAATTCTTTCTCTACATCGGGATTTTTCAAAGAAGTCTATGGACTGATATGGATTGTACCTATTTTGACCCTGCTATTGGGAATCATAATAGGAGTACTAGTAATTGTTTGGTTAGAAAGAGAAATATCTGCAGCGATCCAACAGCGTATTGGGCCTGAATATGCTGGTCCGTTGGGAATTCTTCAAGCTATAGCAGATGGGACTAAATTACTTTTGAAAGAGGATCTCCTCCCATCTCGAGGAGATATTCGTCTGTTTAGTGTCGGACCGTCTATAGCAGTTATATCAGTTCTACTAAGCTATTTAGTAATTCCTTTTGAGTATCGTCTTGTTTTAGCTGATCTCGGTATAGGTGTTTTTTTATGGATCGCCATTTCAAGTATTGCTCCTATTGGTCTTCTTATGTCAGGATATGGATCGAATAATAAATATTCCTTTTCAGGTGGTCTACGAGCTGCTGCTCAATCTATTAGTTATGAAATACCATTAACTCTATGTGTATTATCAATATCTCTACGTGTGATTCGTTGGAATATGAACTTTTACCTCTTTTTCTTCTAAAAATCAAAGAACAAAAAGAGGTTCAATGTATTGAATAGATATTCTCATTTTTTTATTCAGCATTCGGGTTGATGAGTTAAACCAGATAGTTATATGAGTGAAACAAAACAGCTTATCAATTTGTAGTAAGAATAAAAAATCTCATTCCCTATGTACAAGAATCAAGTTGAAGTAAACATAAGTAGCGTAAACTGTTTACCCCAAGATTCCGATTTTTTGATTAGTCATCATATCTTGAAGCGGGTGCAAACAAAAGATCAACTGTATGGAGTTTCTACTACTTTCTTTTATTTATTACTATACCGGCGATCAATCAAAAGTCAGTGGACAGTTAGGAACACCAAGGTACACAAAAGATTAGTAATCGAGATAATGTAAGGTATCAAAAAAGAGGTTTTTCCACATAAAACGAATCATAATAAGGACTTGAAATTGGTAGAAATGATCAAGTAGTACTTCCTTACGATTCCGATCTAGAGTATGCTCCTATTCACTGATTAAAGAAATGACTATCAAGAACGAATTAATCCTTTATTTTTTTTTGAAGTACCCTCCCCTGAGACAGAAGAAGAGGAAAAAAGAAATGGAATGCCATATATGGTATGAATAATAAAAAAAATCTTTCTTTATTCTTTCTTCCATATTCATACATATACAATTCTTATCATGATTCATGAACTAATGCCTAATTCTTTATATTTATTGATATAACGAGTATTTTATTGAAAGATTCAGTTATTACCGAACAAAGAGAGATTCTCATTATAAAGGATAAGATCAATTCGGAAGCAACTTTTTGATTATTCTAGCAGACAGAATTCCATTGGTCTAATTTGGGACTCTCCGATCTATCTTTATTCTGTCTACCCCCAAAGAAAGATGCCGATAATACCGAACTAGTCCTTACATTTTTTGTGGCCATAGAGGAGCCGTATGAAGCTGAGGTTTCATGTACGGTTTTGAAATAGCGATGAAAACAGTCATGTTTTTTTCGACTATGATTATCTAACAGTTCAAGTACAGTTGATATAGTTGAAGCACAGTCCAAATATGGTTTTTGGGGGTGGAATCTGTGGCGTCAGCCTATAGGCTTTCTAGTTTTTCTAATTTCTTCTCTAGCCGAATGTGAGAGATTGCCTTTTGATTTACCAGAAGCAGAGGAGGAATTAGTAGCAGGTTATCAAACCGAATATTCGGGTATCAAATATGCTCTCTTTTATCTTGCTTCTTACCTAAATCTATTAGTTTCTTCATTATTTGTCACAATTCTTTACTTAGGTGGGTGGAATTTCTCTATTCCGTACATATCCATTCCTGAACTTTTTAAAATAAAGAAAATGGCTGGAATTTTTGGAATGACAATTGGTATCTTTATTACATTAGCTAAGGCTTATTTGTTTCTCTTCATTTCTATCACAACAAGATGGACTTTACCTAGGATGAGAATAGACCAGTTATTAAATCTTGGATGGAAATTTCTTTTACCTATTTCTCTAGGTAATCTTTTATTAACAACTTCTTCTCAACTTGTCTCACTATAAATAACAGAATACGATAACAAGATTCTCGATTCATAATATCTCTCAAACAAGAGAAAGAAACTTCCATTTTCTCATTGATATTTACAATATGTTCCCTATGGTAACTGGGTTCATGAATTATGGTCAACAAACAATACGAGCTGCAAGGTACATTGGTCAAGGTTTCATAATTACCTTATCCCACACAAATCGTTTACCTGTCACTATTCAATATCCTTATGAAAAATCGATCATGTCAGAGCGTTTCCGGGGTCGAATCCACTTTGAATTTGATAAATGTATTGCTTGTGAAGTATGTGTTCGTGTATGCCCGATAGATCTACCCCTTGTTGATTGGAGATTGGAAAGAGATATTAAAAAGAAACAATTGCTAAATTATAGTATTGATTTCGGGGTTTGTATATTTTGTGGTAATTGTGTCGAGTATTGTCCAACAAACTGTTTATCAATGACTGAAGAATATGAACTTTCTACTTATGATCGTCATGAATTGAATTATAATCAAATTGCTTTGGGTCGGTTACCAATCTCAATAATTGGAGATTACACAATTCAAACTGTTATGAATTCGACTCAATTCCAAATAGATAAAGAGAATTCCTTTGATTCAAGAACGATTACTAATTACTAAGATTTTTTTTGGTTAGTCAGTAACTACAAAGAAAACTCAAAACTATTGATTGTCGAAAATCACTCTTTGATTGAAACTGACAATCTGTTTTTCGTGATGGGATGATTTCGAAATATACAATTTGAACCACTATTCAAACTAGTCTTTTTTCGGATAAAAATTCTATTTACATTAATCCATATTTCCTTTTCATTCTATGACAAATTTATCATAAACTATATTTTATACAAGAAGAAAATAGGGTAATCCCTTTTCCTTTCCTGGACCTTTTAGTATGGTCATGATATATTTCAATTTCTTTGTTTTTTTTTACATAATGGATTTACCTCGACCAATACATGATATTCTTGTGGTATTTCTGGGATCAGTTCTTGTATTAGGGGGTCTAGGGGTAGTATTACTTACCAATCCAATTTATTCTGCCTTTTCGTTGGGATTTGTTCTTATTTCGATATCTTTATTCTATATTTCATTGAACTCCTATTTTGTAGCTGCCGCACAGCTCCTTATTTATGTCGGAGCCATAAATGTATTGATCTTATTTGCTGTAATGTTCATGAATGCTTCACAATATTCCAAAGATTCCTATCTTTGGACCATTGGAGATGGGGTTACTTCAATGGTTTGTACAACTATTCTTTTTTCACTAATGACTACTATCCTAGATACATCATGGTACGGGATTCTTTGGACTACAAGATCAAACCAAATTATAGAACAGGACCTCATAAATAACGTTCAACAAATTGGGATTCATTTAGCAACAGATTTTTTTCTTCCCTTTGAACTCATTTCTATAATTCTTTTAGTTTCCTTGATAGGAGCAATTACTATGGCTCGACAATAAGAAATACTTAGATTAGAATGATTCCAAATTCTAAGAATTGATAATTCTAAATAAAAAAAATCCAAATTTTTTGTCCCTTTTTACCTCAAATAATAAATAATCGTAAATCTAAATACTAAATAATAATAATTAGAATTAAAAAAAATATATATATTTATTTTATCAAAATTGAAAAATTAATTAAGGAGTTAATAAATCATGTTTGAACATACGCTTTTTTTCAGTGTTTATTTATTCTCTATTGGTCTCTACGGATTAATAACAAGTCGAAATATGGTTAGGGCACTTATGTGCATTGAACTTATACTTAATTCTGTTAATATAAATCTTGTAACTTTTTCTAACATGGTTGATAATCGACAATTAAAAGGAGATATTTTATCCATTTTTGTTATAGCTATTGCAGCTGCTGAAGCGGCTATCGGATTAGCCATTGTTTCATCCATTTATCGTAACAGAAAATCAACTAGTATTAATCAATCAAATTTCTTAAATAATTAATTATTTTTTTTATATCATAGAGATAAATCATCAAAAAGAAACTTAACTTAATTTCAGTACTTTATTCTATATTCTATTCATTTTTTTTTTGTTGAATTTTTGAATTGAATATATTATATTCTTAGTGAAATAAGAAAAACCAATTCGTGAAAAATTCGTATTTAGTACGTATAATTTTAATTAATCTAGTAATTATTGTTGAGATCAAATTCTTAATCTTTTGGCCTTTTTTTTAATTTAAGTACCATTCCATTATATATAAAATAATAATTTTTTTATATTATTATATTTAATATATTAAATTAAATAAAATTTTATTGTTCAATTTTTAATAAACCACTGCTTCATCTGGTGTCTAAAATATAATTGACTTCTTTACTACTTTGACCAGATCGAAAATTTTTAATTTCCAAAATTTTAATTTAGAAATTCAATGTCACATTCAGTAAAAATTTACGATACCTGTATAGGGTGTACTCAATGTGTGCGAGCTTGTCCTACGGATGTATTGGAAATGATATCTTGGGATGGATGTAAAGCCAAACAAATTGCTTCCGCACCAAGAACGGAAGATTGTGTAGGTTGTAAAAGATGTGAATCTGCCTGCCCGACAGATTTTTTAAGTGTCCGTGTTTATCTAGGGCCTGAAACAACTCGTAGCATGGCTCTAGCTTATTGATACGTTAGAAAAAGTTCCATCTGAATCTTTTGATTCCTATTTACCGAAAAAACCCGTACTCGATTAAAGCTTTAATTTCGAGCACGGGTTTCTCTGGTCAAAACGTATCTCGTTCTTATCATTCATGAATTATTTTCCTTGGTTAACAATACTTGTTGTTTTTCCTATATTCGCAGGTTCTTTTATTTTCTTTTTTCCTCATAAAGGAAACAAGATATATCGATGGTATACTCTATATATATGTTTGTTAGAACTTATTCTAACAGCTTATGTATTTTTTTATTATTTCCAATTTGATGTTAAATTAATTCAACTTAATGAAAATTTCAAATGGATAGATGTTTTTGATTTCCACTGGAGATTGGGAGTCGATGGGCTTTCCATACAACCTATGTTACTGACAGGTTTTATTACTACTTTAGCCTGTTTAGCAGCTTGGCCAATTACTCGAAATTGCCAATTGTTTTATTTTCTATTATTAGCAATGTATAGCGCTCAAATGGGATTATTTCTTTCTCAAAACCTTTTACTTTTCTTTATTATGTGGGAATTAGAATTAATTCCCGTTTACTTACTTTTATCCATGTGGGGGGGTAAAAAACGTCTTTATTCGGCTACTAAATTCATTTTATACACAGCAGCAGGATCTGTCTTTTTATTAACTGCAGTTCTGGGTATGGGTTTGTACGCTTCTAATAAACCAGTACTAGATTTTGAAAAATTAATTAATCAATCATATCCTGTTGTATTAGAAATAACATTTTATATTGGGTTTCTTATTGCATATGCTATCAAATTGCCTATTATACCCCTGCATACATGGTTACCAGATACCCACGGCGAAGCACATTATAGTACATGTATGCTCTTAGCTGGAATTTTATTAAAAATGGGAGCATATGGATTAATTCGGATTAATATGGAATTATTACCCCATGCTCATTCTATATTTTCTCCTTGGTTAATAATAATAGGAACGATACAAATTATTTATGGAGCTTCAACTTCTTTTGGTCAACGCAATTTAAAAAAAAGAATAGCATATTCTTCTATATCTCATATGGGTTTCATAGCTATAGGAATTGGTTCTATAACCGACATAGGACTAAATGGAGCTATTTTACAAATACTTTCTCATGGATTTATTGGTGCTGCCTTTTTTTTCTTGGCAGGAACGAGTTGTGATAGAATTCGTCTTGTTTATCTTGAAGAAATGGGAGGAATATCTATATTAATGCCAAAGATATTTGCTTTGTTCAGTAGTTTCTCTATGGCTTCTTTTGCATTACCAGGACTGAGCGGTTTTATTGCAGAATTTGTAGTATTTCTGGGATTTATTACTAGTCAAAAATATCTTTTAATACCAAAAATAATAATTACTTTCGTAATGGCTATTGGAGTAATATTAACTCCAATTTATTTGTTATCTATATTACGTCAGATGTTTTACGGTTACAAATTATTTCATGTTTCAAACTCGAATTTTTTTGATTCGGATTCTGGATCACGAGAACTCTTCCTTTCAATCTGTCTTTTTTTACCAATAATAGGAATTGGTATTTATCCTGATTTTGTTTTCTCATTATCAATTGAGAGAGTACAAACTATCTTATCTAATTATTATAATGGATAATGTTTTATCTTTTTTTAAGAAGAAAATGTTTCTATAATAAAATAAAATTTTTCTAATTAAATGAATTAGGTAAAAGATTTTTTCATTTTATTTCATAATGAACGAAATTTTAATCAGATATATGTTGAGTTTTTGAAAATTAAAAAAAATTATCAAAAACTCAAAAAAAAGTTTTCATTAGATTGGAAAAAACAATCTTTTTTTCTTATATTTTTTCTTATATATCTAAAATATATAAATTCAAAATTCAGATCTGAGATTTTTTGAGTTTCGACAATTTTTTTATTATGTAAGCCCACTTAGCTCAGAGGTTAGAGCATCGCATTTGTAATGCGATGGTCATCGGTTCAACTCCGATAGTGGGCTTTTTTTCCTTTTTTATAGAGAATCTATAATTGAAAATCTTTTGCTAAAAAAAGAATAGTGAAGAAATCTTTTTGATCTTTTTTTTTTTTGAATCGAAACAAAAATCTCTATTTTCAAACTAATTTTGGTTTAAATTTAATTAAATTAAATATTAAATCTAGGACTTTTTCAAAATTTCAATAATCTAAATGTAGAATATTAGACTATTGAAAATCTTTTCATTTTTATTTTTGATTTTGATTGGTGTTTCTTTTTATGAATTCTTTTTAAGAATTTGCTTTTTTTTATTATAAAAAAACAATAAAACCAAAATTATTATTTTTTTGATTAGAAAAAATTGCTTTTTTTATATTTGATAAAAAAATTGCGATTTTCTTAAAAATTTGCTTAGTTTGCAAAAAGGACCTTCATAAAGTCGCTATGCTATATTTATTAGAAATACATCACTAAGAAAGAAATAAAAAGAGACGAATTAATAACTTAAAAAACTAAATCAGAAAAGATTCGAATTCTTCTTTTACATATATTATATTGGCTATTAAATTTGAATAGTAAAGGATTTAATTATGATTGAAAGATTGAAAAACCTTTTTCAAATGGTTCAAAGATGAGTAAATGGTTTTATTTTTATTACAAAAGAAAGAGAATACTATTTTTATCTTATTCTTGCTCTGCTATGAATAATCTATATAGCAATGAAATATATAGAGATTCTCAAGAAATTAGACTCATTCTCTTTACTTCTATTTTTGAATGACAAAAACGACGAAGATGATGATAATTCAGATTTGAAAGAGCTACAGCTATCTTTAAGGTCAACCTCTCATTCTCAATTCCTTTATTACAAGATAAAGGAATTTTTAAAATCGAGTTATTTAGTTAAAAATACAAAAAAAATCATTTTATTTTGTGACTTTACTTTACTTTAAAAGATTTTTTACAAAAAATTTCCAAAGTATTGTACTAATAAAGTTTTCTACCGATGTTAATATAGATAATATTAATTACCTGTAGGGTTTTTTGATATTCTTTATTTAGGATACCGAAAAATTCTTTTTTATGGGATACTAATACTAAAAAATTTTTTGGTATCCTAAATAAAGTTTTCTACCGATGTTAATATAGATAATATTAATTACCTGTAGGGTTTTTTGATATTCTTTATTTAGGATACCGAAAAATTCTTTTTTATGGGATACTAATACTAAAAAATTTTTTGGTATCCTAAATATATATACTTAAGTTGGTGAATTAAAAAAATGAACCATTTTTTTCATTTCAGTTGAAAAAGATTCAGAGGAAAAGAATTTTTAAATGTTATATGTTCTTCCATTAAAGCATATAAACTTTTTGTTTTTTAAAGTAAAGATATATATTTTCTAATATATTAATAAATTCAACTATATATAAATTTAAATGAACCGTAGCTATGTAAACCTATTCCTAACAGATTGATACCAAAATAACATATCCAAATAATAAGGAATCCGATAGAAGCTATAAATGCAGAATTTATACCTTTCCAATTTTGGTGTATTCTAATATGTAAATAAATTGCAAATATTGTCCAAGTTATAAATGCCCAAGTTTCTTTGGGATCCCAATTCCAATAGGATCCCCAAGCTTCATTAGCCCATACTGCTCCACAAAGAATACCCAAAGTTAAAATGATAAATCCAAAAGTAATAACACGATAACTCCAATAATCCAAACGCTCAAATAATTCATATTTGTAATAATTTGTAAATAAAGGGAACGAGCTTTTTTTCAAAAGATTTATCTTTTCTTTCCAATAATGAATTTGACCATTTGGAACGGAACGACGTAATTTGTCAATCACAAAAGAATCAATCTTTTTTTGACATGTAAGAATTAAAAGAGCAACTGATAATAAAGACCCGCATAAAAGAGCTGCATAACTCAACAACATCATACTTACATGCATTATTAACCACTGAGATTGCAGTGCAGGTACTAATATTGTGGATTTATTAATTTCTGCTGAGAGACAGAAACCTGATGTCGCAAAAGCTTGAGTAAAAATGGTACTTGGTGTAATTATTGTATTTAACTCATAATTATGGTTCCGAGTCTTTGGAAGCATATGAATAACACAGAGACTACATGAAAGAAAGATTAAAGACTCATATAAATTACTTAATGGAAAGTGCCCTGAATAAATCCAACGAAAAATTAAAAATGCCATTGTAGAGAAAAAAGTAAAAATCATCCCTTTCTCTAAGGAATTACGTAACTCAAGAATATTACCAAATAATAAGATAATCAAGTTAATTATAATAACTATTGAAGTAATTGAAAAAGAAATATGATTTAATATATATTCTACAGTTAGAAATATCATAAAAGAATTTTATCTACAGAATTTTGAATTTATAATTTCAAAATAAATTATAACATATATATAGTCATGCCGCCACTCGGACTCGAACCGAGATACACTAGGCACTGCTTCCTAAGAGCAGCGTGTCTACCAATTTCACCATGGCGGCTTTTTTTAAATAATAAGCCAATTCATGTTTAATCGTCAAGATTTAAAAATTTTATTTGAAATAAGAAATTTTAGAATCGATAAAGAGAAAAGATTTTTTTTCATTTTATTTTGACATCCTCAATGGCAAAATCTTGCTTTTTTTATAAAACTTACTATTTTTTTCTCATTTATCTTATTTTCTGTATCAATAATGATAGGAAGAAAAATCATTTTTTTTAACATTTACAAAAATTACAAAAAACAAAAAGAATTTAGTCTTTTTTATTTTTTAATATTCTAGTAGAATAAAAAAAAATAAATGCAAAGTTTTTATCATTTATCTTTTTTTATTTTTTAATGTTAAAATTAACAGTAAATTAACAGTAAATTATAAATCTTTTTTTAATTTTTAAAAAATTTTTAAAAAATATATATAAGATAGGAAATATTTAAATCTCAAATTTAAATTAAGTTCTATTAAACTTTTCACAATAGAAGAAAATCTTTTCTTCTATTGTGAAAAGTTAATTAATAAGTAAATTGTTACTTAATTAAGTAATTGAAATCCTAAGATATAGATATTATTTTTAGAATTAAAAATTATATAAATTATATATAATTTATAGTTCTAATTAAAGTCTAATCTTAACTAAAATTTACTAACTAAATTAATAAAAATTAATCTCTTAAAAATAAGAATTAAATTAATGTAAAATTAATTATTTATTTTAAAGCTAGTTTTTTATTAGCATTTTAAACTATCTATAGCATTTTAATCTATATTTATTAAAGGAATACTTTATTGTAGAAATACATAAAAACCAAAAACTCTTTTATTTGGTTTTTGTTTCAAAAAACTTTTTGAATTTCCAATAGAAAGTGATTTTGCTAAAGAAGAGGCTTTTACTGCAATTAAATATCCTTTTTTTCTCCAGATATTTCTACGAATACGTTTTTTTGAAATAGAAGTACGTTTTTTTGGAACAGCCATTGAAAGTTTTTTTTTATTTTATTTTTTTATGTGAAATACATTTAAAAAAAAAAAAAAAGAATTATATTATATATTTTATTTATATTTAATTAATTTAGCATACCAAATAATCTTACAAAAAAGAAACTTATTCTTGCTACTAATCTATTGATGTAATTTCAGTTTGCGTCAGACTTTTTATTTTAATAATTGAAATAAAGTATCTTTACAAATGAAGGATTTGATTTGGGTAGAAATTGATTTCTATACAATACCTCAAAAATTTGAGAAATTTCATAACCTTTGGTCCCGAAAGGTAAATATTTGGATTTCTCGATATTTTATTTGAAAAAATAAAACCCCGGACCCAGTAAGAAATTAATTCGCAATTAGGTTATTATTTTATGACATTTATCCCACAAGCCTTTTAATTCAATCAAGAATAAAAACAATTTAGATTGAAGATCATCGCCTTATCTTATACGGGGAGGTAGAAGGATTCGAACTTTCTATTGTATTCTATTATAATTAGAAAAGAATTTTTGAACATAACGAGACAAAACCCGTTCCGTGCTTTTTTTTCTTATAGAAAAACATATATCCTATCAAAATTGAATATATAATTCAATAGAAAAGAAAATCTTTTCAAATAAGATTTTTTTTGATGAGTCTTTTTCCATTTTTTATGTTTTATAGTCTATTGTGTGTCTTTCTTATCTTAATTAAATTATTCTTGCTTTTTCTTTCTTATATTTTGAAATTCAGTGCAATTAAGGATTTTTAAATGACTGAAATTCTATAGGTCAGTTACACACATATCCAAATAATATTTATATTATTTATTTTTTCTAATAGAAATTAGAAATATCTAATACTAATAGGAAAAAACTCTTAGATATTTTTTTTTGATCTGACTTTACAAACAAAATGTATTTGCTAATATTATTAGATATTTAGATGAAAGACAAAGAGGAATAAAATAATAGAAAAAATAAAGGAGAATCTTATTAACTTAATTTTAATATATATATAATATAAAAAAGACTTTTAAATTCTTTAGAAAACTTTAGTTTAGTTATATATTATTCTAAATTTCTAATATATAAATTATGAATTATAAGATATTTAATTAATTTTTAATATATAAATTATTAATCATAAGATATTTAATTACGTATTTAACTACAGAGAACCTTTCCTTCTATATTTCTATGTAATACATGTTTTTAATATATATAAATAAATAATATGTGTTTCAATAAATATTTCATTTATAAACATAAAAAAATTTTATGTTCTAAAATTCTTGAATATCTATAGAATATGTGAATTAAAAAAAAAGGAAGATTAATAAAAACAATGATACAAAAGATAAAAAAAAGAATAAATAAAATGAGACTCTACCATTTCCTATAAATCTAACCCCTTCTCCTATAAAAAAACTTGTAACACCTATTCCATTTGGAATACCATCAATTATATGTTTATCAAAAAATTCAGTGAATTTACTTAATCTTCTTATACCCAATATAAAAACATTAGTATAAAGAATATCTATGTAACCACGATTATATGACCAATTATATATTGCATTTTGTATTTGGTCTAGGAAATCTCTTTTAACACCTTTTTTGAAAAATAAATTAATAAGAAATAAATTCGGAAAAAAGGAATTTATAGATCCATAAAAAATGAATGCTATGGATAATCCAAAAGTTGCTATACTTACTGAAAAAATTACATTTTGCAAGAACTCATAAAAAATTACATATTGATTTGAACTTTCGATGAAAGAATTTTTTGATAAAGTTAACCATCTTGATAATAAATCAAGATCTAGTCCGCTTCCATCAAAATGAATTCCTATTAAACCAATGAACACAGTAAAAACTATTAATAGGAGAAGAGGGATTAACATAGTATTGTCTGATTCATGAGGAAATAAAGAAGTATATTTATTTGCTTCAAAAATATTGAAGCAGTATATTTTATTTCTTAGACTATTCTTTTTTTCTTTTGAAAAAAAGGAAACTTTTTTATTTATTTTTGATAAAGGCAAACTTCTATTGGTATTTGATTTGTTACATGTGCTTTTACCCCATAAAGATATTGAATAAAAGAAATTTGTTTTAGTACTACTATAAGCTTGAAAATTAATACGTAAATATCCATCAAAAGTAAGTAAGTATACTCGAAACATATAAAATGCTGTTAATCCTGCAGTGAAATAAGCTATTATCCCATAAATTGGAGAATGTAACCAACTATTACTAAGAATCTCATCTTTAGACCAGAAACAAGCAAGGGGTGGAATACCACAAAGAGAGAGTGTACCCAATAAAAAAGCAGTTTTTGTAATTGGGATATAGTTAGTTAAACCACCCATAAAAACCATATTTTGATTTTTATCCGGTGAATATCCAACAACAGGTTCCATTGAATGAATAACGGATCCAGATCCTAAAAATAATAAAGCCTTAGAGTAAGCATGAGTTATCAAATGAAATAAAGCAGCTCGAAACGAGCCTATACCTAAAGCCATTATAATATAACCCAATTGAGACATTGTAGAATAGGCTAAGCTTCTTTTAATGTCTTTTTGAGCAAGAGCCAAAGTAGCTCCTAAAAATAAAGTTATTAAACCTATTGAAGAAATTATATCCATTATATAAGGTGTTATTAAGAAAAGAGGGAACAGTCGAGCTACAAGAAAAACTCCCGCTGCTACCATGGTAGCGGCGTGTATAAGAGCAGAAATAGGAGTAGGTCCTTCCATGGCATCAGGTAACCATATGTGAAGAGGAAATTGTGCGGATTTAGCAATCGCACCAAGAAATAATAAAAAGGTACATAAAGTAGTAAATAAAGAATTCACTTCATTTTTTTGGATAAAATTATTGGTTATTTCAAATAAATCTCGAAATTCGAAACTACCTATTATCCAATAAAAACCTAAAATTCCTAATAATAAACCAAAATCACCTATACGATTAGTTATAAAGGCTTTTTGGCAGGCATTTGCAGCGAGCGGTCGTGTAAACCAAAATCCTATTAACAAATAGGAAAATATTCCTACTATTTCCCAAAAAACATAAATTTGTATCAAATTTGAACTTGTAACTAGTCCCAACATAGAAGCATTGAAAAAATTCAAATAAGCAAAAAATCTCAAATATCCTTGATCATGAGACATATAACTATCGCTGTAAATAAGAACTGTGATTCCAACAGTAGTAATGAGTATTAACATAATTGAGGTCAGTGGATCAATCAAATATCCGAATTCTAAGGAAAAATCCTTATTAATCGTCCAAGACCATAGGTATTGATAAATCAAATTCCCATTTATTTGTTGAATAGAAAGATTTAAAGAAAATATCAGAGTTATGATTAAAAAGAAAATACTTGGAAAAGCCCATATGCGACGAATACTTTTCGTTGCTGTGGAAATAAGTAGAAGTCCAATACCTATTATTATTGGAACTATAAGTGAAAGAAAGGGTATTATCCATGCATATTGATATATAAGTTCCATAAAATATTAAGAAGTTTAATTGTTAATTGATATTTTTTCCTTTCCTGAAAATTTGATTCACTAATTCTTATCTTTAATAAAATATAATATATTAAATATTCAAAGTTCAAGAATACTGTAAAGAATAAATAAGAAATAAGACAATACGATTTTAAGTCAAATATAAAAATTAAAAAATTCTGTACTTTTTTTTATCAAAATTGTAAAAAGAGAAAATATTATTGAGAAAATATTATTTCGATTAAAATAAATAGGAATAGGATAGATAAAGATATTTTGATTTCTTCAAAAAATGAATTTTACCTTTTTTTTACTTAAAAATTTAATCAATTAACAAATAAGGAAAAAAT